CTACTTAACAAAGAAAAAACCTAAATTCCAAGAAATTCTATCTTCTACCAAGATATTCACCGAAGAAGCTGAAACTCTTTTGAAAGAAGCTATTCAGGAACAGATCGAACTCTTTCTACTTCAGGAACAAACATAAATGTAAATGGATCGTTTTTATTCTATTCTGAATTCAGAGAAATCCTTGATAAATATTTCTGATTCGAATCATTCAAAAAAGGTATTTTATCCTTTCTAAAATAGAGTTCTTCTTTTTATTTCTATTCTCTATCTAGAAGAGAAATAAATTGCATCCAATAGGATTTGAACCTATACCAAAGGTTTAGAAGACCTCTGTCCTATCCATTAGACAATGGACGCCCTTAATTCCTATTTTCGTATTCTTTTTTCAGAAAAAAAAAAAAAAAAAAGGATTAGAAGGATTTAGGGAATACAAGAAAAATAAGGATGCATATCAAAAAGAATAATGCATCTCATCTTTATATCATATGAAATTAAGGAATGAATATATAGCGGGTAGCGGGAATCGAACCCGCATCGTTAGCTTGGAAGGCTAGGGGTTATAGTCGATGTTGGTTTATCATTTTTCACATCTCTAATTCAAAACCGAACATGATATTTTTATTTCATTCGGCTCCTTTATGGAAGATCTATGTATTCTCACCAGAGAAAAAATGAGATCCATAACATCTATGTCAGCTTTTTTTACGAATGCATCTAAAGCTACTTGCTTTTTAGATGATCCTTATAGAAGAGATAGAAGAGGGGGATTCTATCAAATCTTTCTAGTCTCTAGTCTAGTTACTTCGTTCCCTATTTCTTTTCTACTTGTAGGATCCTAAGGAAAATAATTTTGTTTCTACCGAGCTGAAAAAATAAGCCGAGGGTTCTAGTAAACCAAAACCATCATTTTATAGCTTTTTGGCTTCAATCTTACCCTTTTTCAGCGCAAAAATTGAAGATTTAGTTACGATTGAAAGTTTTGCACTATCATCCATAGATCCTTTATTCATACTCATTCAATTGGAAGAATTGAACCAATCAAAAAAAATTATGCTTCTCGACTCCATAATCCAATTTTTTTATTAAAATTATGATTGCTTCTTTTTGGATAGAAATCGTGAGAATGTATATTCTTTCCTCAAATGTCCTATTGAGGGGTAAAGGATTCAATCTTTTTAAGAAATAAAGTTTTTGATCGGAATATGAAATATGAAAAAAAAAATGGAAAGACCCCTTAACTATTGAAGTTGTTAATAGAACGAATCACACTTTTACCACTAAACTATACCCGCTACATATTCATTATTGGATATAAATGGATCATTTGTCCAACAAAGTAATTATACGCAGTCAAGATAGTATCAGAATCATGAAAATTCCAACATGAACACGTATTTTGTTCCGCCGCGGGCGGAATTGAAAACTTGAAAAATAATAGGTGAATAGCAAAAAGTTTAGTCAAAATTCAATAGTGTACTAAAGTCATAAGTATTTTTTTTTTATCCCTTCACTTTTTACTAGAAAGACTAAATACTCTAATTTACTAGAATTACTATAGAATTACTATAGAAAGTACTATAATATAGTAAATAGTAAGAATAAATAGAGAATCTCTCTATATTTCTCTATATATTTCATCTATATTTTTATTTCAATATAGAGAATATATTCTCTATTAATTAGAGTAATCTAAAGATAGAGAATTTTTTAAATAATTTCTAAGATAATCTATCTATTAGAATCTTATAGAATTCCTAAGAATTAGGAAAGGCAATGAAAATGATTCTTCTTGTTTCAAGAAGAATTTTTCTTCGTCGGAACAAAAGAAGTACTGGCCGGGCCAGTACTTATACTTAATCAGGCCGGGGAAATGAATCTTTTGTACAAAATAAAAGAAGTAAGGTATTCTTTCTATTGGAGAAATCTGTTTCGAATAATCGAAGGAAAATAAAAATTTTTCTCAATCTTGACTTCACATGTTCAATCACATGATAAATTTCCCATTTGGAATGGGGAGAGATGGCTGAGTGGACTAAAGCGTCGGATTGCTAATCCGTTGTACGAATAATTTGTACCGAGGGTTCGAATCCCTCTCTCTCCGACCCCCTTCTATTTTAGAATTGGAAGAAATCTCGATTATTTTCTTTTCTGAATCTTTTATCTTTATCTATCATCTATTCCATATTTACCTATGAAAAAATCAAGGAAAAATGAATCTCATCTCTTTTTTTTATTCTTCACGCCCAGGATTACGCCCCGGATCATTAGATAAGAATCCGAAGATGAAGAGAGAAACAAAGAATATTACTACTGTGTAAACGAATAGTTTAAGAGTAAGCATTAAAAATCTCCAAGATAAGATAAGATCATTTTGTTTTAAGGAAAGGAAATAGATCACCTTTTTTACGACACACACTATAAACTCTTTTGATATGACGTTCTAAAGATGAAAAAAAAAAAGGAAGTTTTTTTTTTTCTTATTTATTTTTACGAATTTATTTCTAATGTAATTCTAATTTAATAAGATGAAAATTCGTATTTTTTCGTTACTAAAGATTTATTGCCATATCTATATCTATAATTAGGTATTGTATGAGATCTTCTAAAGTAAAGGTTAGAACAAAATAAATAAGCTGATTAGCTGATTCAAGATAAAGATCTTCGTCCTCCTTCCCTTATTCAACTATTCAAATTCAATCTCAATAGAAAATACCAGAATTTAGTTTTTTGAATCGAGGGTTCTTAATGTCCAGACTTATCTGAATCTTATTTATGATCTTCTTTATTTTCATAAGAAAAATCTCATCTTTTTTTTATCGAATAAATTTTGAATTGAATTCTTAATTGAATAGAGTCATTTTTATCGAAAACTTAAAGCAGCTTGCCAAACAAAGGCTAAGAGAAAAAATAGTACAGGGATAACCGGCATAACGTCTACGATTGGATTGAAAAAGGCATAAGCCTCGGGCAATTTGGCGAAGAAAAAACTACTCAAATAAAGGGTAGAATTAAGACAGATACAGATTAAACTAAAGATATTAAACATAACAAATATTTTTTTCTTGTTCTTAAAGATTCAAATTAAATTGAAATGATAATAAATTATCAGATTGTATTGAGTTGTTTTTCTGAGGAAAATTCTTAAAATAAAAAGAAAAAGAAAGAAATTCTTCTTTTTCTTTTTATTTGACTTCTCCCCAATCAAGAATCCTTCCTTACATTCTCCAATCAAATAAGAATACAAGGAATTCTATTTTCATATAATATATTAATTGAATTCTAAGTAATGATCAATTAATCTTTTTGATTCTATATTTATTGTGTTGAATCCTAGCGACAACATGTCCTATATTTCTTTTGGTTTGTTATTGACGAATAACCAATATTTATCTTAGTTTTTCTTAGACCAAAGAAAAATGGGGCGTGGCCAAGCGGTAAGGCAACGGGTTTTGGTCCCGTTATTCGGAGGTTCGAATCCTTCCGTCCCAGATCGTTTGCATCAGAGACGAAAGATTCTTCTCTATTGAAATTGAAAATTTCATTCAACAATTTTCTCTTGAATAACAATTTTCTCTTTAATGTTGGATACAATGTTATCCAATATGAATTCTAAGAATGATTCTGAGAATCATATCTTTTTTTTTTTTTTTTTATTTTAATAAAAAGGAAAAAGAGGGATCTTTTATGATGGACAATCCCGAAAGATCTTTTGAAAATGTAAATAAGTTTGCTTAAAACTGATTTGTTTTTTTTTTTTTCATGTGATTTTCTATTATTCCTATGAAAAAATATGGGATAATTTTAAGTGAAATCCTTTCCGGATAAACACTTATCTATAAGTGTAGATTCTTATGTATCGGTTCAGCCAATGACTATTCATGATTCCATATTGAATCAATTGCATACGGTTCCAAATTAAAATAAAATTACTAAAATGAGAGGGATGTTATGGTAAAACTTCGTTTGAAACGATGTGGTAGAAAGCAACGTGCGACTTGAAGGACATGATTGGCTGTGGATTCTGACCACCATTTTCTATACGAATGAAGATGCTCTTGTCTCGACATAGTTTGTTCTGCTAGGAACCTTATTGAATTTTTCTTGGGTTGCTAAATAAATAAAAGATACTAATGGTATCTAAAAGGTATAGCATATGATGGAGCTCGAGCAAAAATGATTGATTTTCATTTATCGGGGGAATAATCTAGGGTTAGTGACAATCAATAAGTTAGACCAACTTTGTAAATAGATCATCAATATCTAAATATAGATAAATGGAGAGGTTCAAATTTGAACAAGTTTGAAATGAAAAAAAAATCAAATTTGTCGAAATTTTCAAACTATTTCGATCCAGAGTGTATCACAAAGGAATCAATCTTTCGTATGATTTTTTCCTTTTCCGTAGAAAGAACAAAAAACAAAAGGTATGTTGCTGCCTTTTTTGAAAAGGAGTAAGGATCACCAAAGTAATGTCTAAACCCAATGATTTCACAAAACGCAAAGCAAAAACAACAAATTCCGGAACAAGGAAACACTATTTTCACTTGTCTCAACAATTGGATCAGAATGAGTAAAAAAAATAGATCTGAAAGGAGACAAAAAAAGAGGTGAGAGACAGCTCAAGAAATTAGAAGGATTTCCTTTTGAACTCTTTCAAAACTACCCAACTTGAGTTAGGAGTACAAATGTAATTTCTTTTTCTGTAAAGAAGTAAAAAAAAAGGCTTAAATTACAGTCTAATTCTTTATGGATCCATTTATCTTTCTATTTCTATTTATATAAATTATATAAATAGAAATAGAAATTCTAGAAATTCTAATCATTTTTTCTTGAGCCGTATGAGGAGAAAACTTCCTATACGTTTCTAGGGGGGCATCTTTTATCTACATCTATCCCAATGGGCCATCTATCGAATCGTTGCAATTGATGTTCGATCCCGAAGAGAAGGAAGAGATCTTCGAAAAGTGGGTTTTTATGATCCGATAAAAAATCAAACTTATTCAAATGTTTCTGCTATTTTATATTTCCTTGAAAAAGGTGCTCAACCCACAGGAACTGTTTATGATATTTTAAGGAAGGCAGAATTCTTTAAATAATTTCGAGTTTATTTTGATAAAAAAAGAAATGGAAAATAAGAATCATGAATAAAAAAAGGATAGGGTAACTAGTACCTAATCTTTGTTTAATTTTTTCTTCAAAGTTTCTTCTTTTCTTGTTCTATTCATACTTATTTTCTTCTTATTTTTCTTCTTCGTATTTCTTTCTTGCTTCTTTTTGTGGAACCCCCCCAAAAAAAAAGGGGGGGTAATCTTTCTTCTTGTATTTGTATTGTACCTTTCTTTTTTTGATTAAAGAAAGCCGCTATTTTTTCTATCTCTACCTTCTACCTTTTCCTTATTTTTTTTCCGCTCAAAGTTTTATTTTTTATGTTGTGCTAATTCAACACAAATTTATATCTAATTTATTGAAATTTGTTTTCTAAAAAGTCCATTCATATTGACAATGGCGTATCAAACAAATATAATTAGATCGATATAATCGTATATTGATATCGTATATAAATAGATCTTTTTATCCCCATTCCCTATTGGCTCTTTCTTTCACTTTAGTAAAATGGATGAGTTTGCTGGATTTTTTTTTTATTTCGATCATATCTACACTTCATATTGATCCGGGTTGCTAACTCAACGGTAGAGTACTCGGCTTTTAATTGCGACTATGATCTTTTACACATTTGGATGAAAGAATTTGTCTAGACTATTGGTAGAGTTTATAAGACTGCGACTGATCCTGAAAGGTAATGAATGGAAAAAAAAGCATGTCGTAAAAAGAATAATTTGAATCTAATAATATAAATAGAACGAGAATTGTTATTTTTCGAACAATTTGAAATTGTAGTAAAGTATTTCGGGTCTAGTGAATAAATGGATAGAGCCTTATGGCTCCAATTCGAGTAAGACAAAAAAGCAACGAGCTTACCTTCTTAATTTGAATGATTACCCGATCAAATTACTAATTATACGTTAAAAATAGATTAGTGCCTGATGTGGGAAAAGGTTCTCTTGTGAATTGTGAGTGGACCTTTGATTCTTTTTTTTTTTTTTTAATCCTAATTATTCTTTATTGTGGATTAGAGACAGATGTGTAGAAGAAATAGTATAGTGATAAAAAAAATAATTTTTCCAAAGTCAAAAGAGTGATTGTGTTGCGAAAATAAAAGATTTTTACCCCTTTTTCTTCTTTTTATTTTTTTTTTTCTTTTTTATTCTAGTTATATTAAACTATATTAATAAATATTAAAAAGGAAAAGAAAAAAAAATTGGATAGAAAGGAAAAAGATCTGTAGATTGGGCTCTATGTCTTCGGGGTATATATTCTGTATTGGTTCTTATTTTTATATAATCTTTTACTTCTTACTTAGATTATCATTCTTTTTTTTACGTCACAGTACAGTATAGTAAAGTAGATATTCTCTAAAGTAAAAGTCTAAAAAGTATAGACAGTGCATAGTCTATTCATAATAGACTCTAATATTCTAATTATCCCTTAGAATAAAAATATTCTGATTCGAATTAGTATTCTAGTTAGAAGTTTATTCTAAATAATCTAAATACTAAATAGTCTTTTAGTCTAAGAGAAACAATAGACTACATACAACATACACATACAATAGAAACATATGCCGTTCTGACCATATTGCACTATGTATAATTTCATCACACAAGAAGTGCATCTCTTTTTTAGTTACAGTAGAAATGTATTTAAATGGCAGTATTACAAGGATATTTAGATTGAAAAAAAATAGTTTTCGGCAACAAAACTTCCTATATCCGCTACTCCTTCAGGAGTATATTTACTCACTTGCTCATTATCATAGCTTCAATAGTTTGATTTTTTACGAACCTGTGGAAATTCTTGGTTATGACAAGAAATCTAGTTTAGTACTTGTGAAACGTTTAATTACTCGAATGTATCAACAGAAATCTTTGATTTCTTCGTTGAATGATTCTAACCAAAATGGATTTTGGGGGCACAAGAATTCTTTTTCTTCTCATTTTTCTTCTCAAATGGTATCAGAAGGTTTTGGAGTCATTCTGGGAATTCCATTCTCGTCACGATTAGTATCTTCCCTTGAAGAAAAAAGAATACCAAGATATCAGAATTTACGATCTATTCATTCAATATTTCCCTTTTTAGAGGATAAATTATCACATTTAAATTATGTGTCAGATCTACTAATACCTCATCCCATCCATCTGGAGATCTTGGTTCAAATCCTTCAATGTTGGATCAAAGATGTTCCTTCTTTGCATTTATTGCGATTGTTTTTCCACGAATATCATAATTTGAATAGTCTCATTACTTCAAAGAAATCCATTTACGTCTTTTCAAAAAGAAAGAAAAGATTCTTTTGGTTCCTACATAATTCTTATGTATATGAATGCGAATATCTATTCTTGTTTCTTCGTAAAAAGTCTTCTTATTTACGATCAATATCTT